AACAACAAAGAACAACAAAGCATTCTGAAAAAAAAAGAAAAAAGAAATAGAATTCTTAATTCTATTCTATTTCTTTTTTCTTTTTTTTTTTTAATTACTAATATTCAAAATGAATAGACTTCTATTTATTACTTTTAATTATTCATTAAATTAATATTTATATTCGATTCTATCTATACAATATCTATACAATATAGATTCTTTTTTTATTTCTTTTTTTTCTATAGAGATAAAAAATTATAGAGATAATAAATATTTAGTATACAGATAATAAATATATAAATGCTCTAGCTATTATATAAGCTAATATATAGACTCGAGTTGCAATATAAATAGAGTTTATCCAGTTATAACAAACTAAAATCGATTTTATCATAATATAGAAACTCATAATATATATAAACTAAATAGTATATATAAAAAAAACTAAATACTATTTAAAATCCATACTATCTAATCACCTTCTTATTCTATAATGTTCTAGAATATTTCTATAATGTTCTAGAATCTATTCTAGAATGTTAATCTATTCTAACATGTTCTAGAATCTATTTTCTAGAATCTAGTCTATATAGAATAATAGAATAGATTCTAGAATGTTATAGAATATATAGTAAAAATAGAAAGTATATAGACAGTATAGATATATAGCGGGTAGCGGGAATCGAACCCGCATCGTTAGCTTGGAAGGCTAGGGGTTATAGTCGACGTTGATTCATCATTTTTAACGTCTCTAATTCAAAACCGAACATGAAACTTTGATTTCATTCGGCTCCTTTATGGAATATGGGAAAATTTTCAGTTATAAGACGTGAGCGAAAAACAAATTCAACCCATAACATCTATGTCAGCCTTTCTGTCTTAATGTATTCAAGACAACGCGCTTTGTAGATGATCCCTCTAGGTAAGGAATTTTTTTTTAGAATCTTTCTAGTTACTTCGTTCTCTATTTCTATTTGAATTGAAAGAATCCTTAAGAAAGCTATTTTCTTCTTTCTACCGAGCTAAAGCAAGATATCGATGCCTCTAGTAAACTAAAGTCGTCGTTTAATACTTATTTTGTTTTTCTTTTGCTTCAATTTCCACTATACAAAACAAAAAGATTTGAAGATTTAGTTACGATTAGAAATATACCATTTTGTCTTTATCTATAGATTCTTTACTTATACTAATTCAATTGGAAGTCTTGATCCAACTAAAAACTAAAAAAAATTATGTTTCGTAATCTGATAATCCAATTTTTCAATTTTTAATTGCCCTTTGGATGAAAATCACGAGAATGTATATTCTCCCTCGAATTTTTCTTTGAGAGGAAAAGATTTAATCCTTTTCTTTTAAGAAATAGAGTTTTTGATCGGAATATTTATTCCCCGAGGGATCCCTTAACTATTAGGCTTATATAGAACGAATCACACTTTTACCACTAAACTATACCCGCTATGATGAGATTATTGTATAGAAATGCATCCGTGTCGAGTATCGGGTAAGGGAATCGGACATAATCAAGATAGGATCATAAAAGAATTTTGAAAATTCAAGTGGATTTAATGAGATTAGGAAAAGAAGACTCATTGATTGTATATCATTTAATCCTTTATCATAAGAATGAAAATGAAAATAGTCGTGCTTCTAATTAGTGGTCTTTCAACAACAAGTATTTTTTTTAATCAAATAAATCATTTTTTGCTGCTATGATTTGTTGGCGATTTAATTTATTGGAACAAAAAAGGCTTTGTGATCCCGACGGGGTCGTGGAAATGAAATAAAACAGGGACTTTTCGGACAAAATGAACTAATAACTAAAACGAAAAAGGGTAGTTTTTGATTTCTTTTCTTTTTCTTTTTTTTTTTTTATTATTATATTTATAATCTTTTCGAAATCTAAAATTTATTTAGATTATTGATTTTCTATCAATCAATATAATATATTGATTGATCTATATTATATTGATTGGTTGATTGGAATATTGAGTTGAAAACTATCTTTTTCGAATCTTTATTTTATCTAAATGAAATTCAATATTTTATCTAAATGAAATAAAATTGGAAGAATTGCTGATGAAAGTTTCCATAATTTATCTAGATATTTATCTATATATTCTATTTATTTATATATTTAGATATCTATTCTATGTATTTAGAATATTTATAGATTTATTTAGAATTTATACATATAGAATAGATATATAGCTATATAATAAAAGAATACCTTTTTCTTTATTCTCTAATGAAAAATGAAAGTAATATAATATAATATAAGAATAAAAAGAAAATAGAATAAAAAAATTTAACAGAGTAATTAAAGTTAAAGAGCGATGAAAAAAAAAGAGAAATAGAAAAAGGTTTTTTAAGTATTACCTCTTGTGTAATATAACATAGTAATTATTGTTTTTCCATTGGGAGAGATGGCTGAGTGGACTAAAGCGTCGGATTGCTAATCCGTTGTACGAATTATTTGTACCGAGGGTTCGAATCCCTCTCTTTCCGGTTCCGTTGATTATTTGGTATTTTTTTACCTTTCCCATTTTTGAATTTAATAGTATTTTTGAATTTAATAGTTAAAGATGTAGAATAGATAAAAATGCTAAAAATATTTAAAAGCAAGTCAAAACTCTTATTTTTTATTCTTCGCGGCCAGGATTACGCCCCGGGTCATTAGATAAAAATCCAAAGATGAAGAGAGAGACAAAGAATATCACTACTGTGTAAACAAAGAGTTTGAGAGTAAGCATTACACAATCTCCAATTTTGGTTTGGAAAAAAAGAAAATAGATTCTCTATTTTTATACCCTATATCACAATAATTTTGATATCAAGAAATGAAGTAGTTTTTAGAAATAGAAAAGATTTTTTATAAATTCATTTGTAATAAGAGTTGAGTCTTTCATTGCCAAGAATTTGCCTTCACACCTACAATTAGATATTGTGGAGGACTCTTCTAATTTAGAATATAGGGCTCCCTTTCAAGTTCAAGGGAATGGAAAAATGTTTAGAATGAGTAATATCGAATAGGGTAAGCCCCATTTGATTTTTCGCGTCTATATAATAACTTGAATGCTTGAATTGGGGGAGGGCTTATACTATAAGACTTATCTGATCTTATAAATTGTTAGAATTTTTTTTTCTTGAATAAATTATTTTAGGACAGTATTAAAAACCTCATCGAAAACTTACAGCAGCTTGCCAAACAAAGGCTAATAGAAAAAAGAGCACAGGGATGACTGGCATTACATCTACAATTGGATTCAAAAAAGCGTAGGCTTCGGGCAATTTTGTGAAGAAAAAACTGCTTGAATAAATAGCCGAATCAAAACAGATACAAAACAAACTAAAAATATTAAGCATAATCCAATTTTATTCTTGAAGATATTTATTCTTGAAGATAATTCTATTTTCTTGAAGATAATTCTATTTTGATTGAGTTATTAAAATATTGAGTTATTAAAATATTATTAATGATGATATCCAACTTGATTTATATAAAATAAAAAGAAAATAAAAAGAAAATAAAATAAAAATAAAGTAAGATAGACAAAAACCCTTATTGATGAACCTCACTCAATCAAAAATCCTTCAATTCTCAAATCAAAAAAGAATAGAAGGAATCATATTTTCATACAATATCTTAATTGAATTATATATTATGATCAATAAATTGAGTTTAATTCTATATCTACATATATTAAAATCGGAGTAATAAACTAATCTATTTCATAAGATATTTATTGGAACGGGAATTGACGAAGAACTAATACCTATATTAGTTTTTATTAGTGTTGAGTTGAATAGAAATGGGGCGTGGCCAAGTGGTAAGGCAACGGGTTTTGGTCCCGCTATTCGGAGGTTCGAATCCTTCCGTCCCAGCGTATACCTATTCTATACATAAAAAAAAATGACCGGCTTTCGCAACCTTTTTATTATTAAGAGAATAATAAATGCAATTCTTCTTTCGTTTCATATTTTGAATAACTTTTCTTGGACTAATTTATTTTTCAAAAAGTGGATTGTGCTTAAATAATATGGAAATGGAATTGAATGTATCTTTTTTTTTTCAGGGACGGGGGAAACAGATATCAAAATTCAAATTCAAAACAAAAAAAGGGGAACGGTTTTTGAATCACATTCTTATTTTATTCCCCTTATCTCTTCCTATTTACGTTAGTTACTGAGAAAAAAGTTTTACGTCTCACACCTTACAATGATACACATTTTGAATGCAATTTTTATCCACTTATATATATACCAACGAATCCTTTATCGAATCGTTACAAGTGATGTTTGAGTACGAAGAGAAGGAAGAGCTGTTCGGAAAGTGGGTTTTTATGATCCACTAAAAAAGAAAATTTATTTAAACGTTCCTCCGATTCGATATTTCCTTTAATTTGAAAAGGCACTCAAACGGCAGGAACTGTTCATGATATTTTAAATTAAAGAAGGCAGGGGTTTTTACGGATCTTTGTCTTAATTAAAGACACTGAATTTAATGAAATACAAAAAAAAGGGGGGTGTGGGTAGTTTATATATATATAGCTTAGCTTTGTATAAACTTTTCTATACTATCTCTTCCTTCACTCTTGTTCTATTTATATCTATCTTATTTTTGAAAGTTCTTATTTCATTTTATTTATCCTTTTACCTACAGTGGTTTTGTTTGTATTTATGTGGATATTAGTGCCAATCCAATACAAGCCCTTAGTTTATCTGTTCTTAGTTTTTTTATTCTAATTAGAAAGAATTATTCTATTCTAATTAAAAGAATAATTCAAATTAAAAGAATAATTAAAAGAAAGTTTTGTATTTTAGTGAATTTATTTCTTTATTTTTTTTTTTTTAATTAATTTAACTTAAATTAATGCTTTTTTTTATTCATTATGTATGTTTTTCTCAACACATTTAATTCATATTGACAACGTTGGATCGGATAAATATAATCCGATTGGATAACTGGATTTTATCTGTGAATCTATTTATTTATCTTCCATATATTTATTTCTCCTCCA